CATTGCCAAAGCTCACGGAGGCGTATCCGTATTTGGCGGAGTAGGTGAACGTACTCGTGAAGGAAATGATCTCTACATGGAAATGAAAGAATCCGGGGTGATAAATGAAAAAAATCTTGCAGAATCCAAAGTGGCTCTAGTCTATGGTCAAATGAATGAACCGCCAGGAGCTCGTATGAGAGTTGGCTTGACTGCCCTAACCATGGCGGAATATTTCCGGGATGTTAATGAGCAAGACGTACTTCTATTCATCGACAATATATTTCGTTTCGTTCAAGCAGGGTCCGAAGTCTCTGCCTTATTAGGCAGGATGCCTTCTGCAGTGGGTTATCAACCTACCCTTAGTACGGAAATGGGTTCTTTGCAAGAAAGAATTACTTCTACCAAAGAAGGATCTATAACATCGATCCAAGCAGTTTATGTACCTGCGGATGATTTGACCGACCCTGCTCCTGCCACGACATTTGCACATTTAGATGCTACTACAGTATTATCAAGAGGATTAGCTGCCAAAGGTATTTATCCAGCAGTAGATCCCTTGGATTCAACATCAACTATGTTACAACCTCGGATTGTTGGCGAGGAACATTATGAAACTGCGCAAAGGGTTAAGCAAACTTCACAACGTTATAAAGAACTTCAGGACATTATAGCTATTCTTGGGTTGGACGAATTATCCGAAGAAGATCGTTTAACTGTAGCAAGAGCACGAAAGATTGAGCGTTTCTTATCACAACCCTTCTTTGTGGCAGAAGTCTTTACTGGTTCTCCAGGGAAATATGTTGGTCTCGCAGAAACAATTCGGGGGTTTCAATTCATCCTTTCCGGAGAATTAGACGGTCTTCCCGAGCAGGCCTTTTATTTGGTGGGTAACATCGATGAAGCTACCGCGAAAGCTATGAACTTAGAAGAGGAGAGCAAATTGAAGAAATGACCTTAAATCTTTGTGTACTGACTCCTAATCGAATGATTTGGGATTCCGAAGTGAAAGAGATTATTTTATCTACTAATAGTGGACAAATTGGCGTATTACCAAACCATGCCCCCATTGCCACGGCTGTAGATATAGGTCTTTTGAGAATACGACTAAACGACCGATGGTTAACGGTAGCTCTTATGGGCGGTTTCGCTAGAATAAGTAATAATGAGATCACCATTTTAGGAAATAGTGCGGAAATTAGTACTGACATTGATCCACAAGAAGCTCAACAAACTCTTGAAATAGCTGAAGCTAACTTGAGTAGAGCTGAGGGTAAGAGACAAGCAATTGAGTCAAATCTAGCTCTCAGACGAGCTAGGACACGAGTAGAAGCTGTCAAAGTGATTTCCTATTAGTAGTCATCAATCAAAATCAAAAGAGTTCTTTATTATACACTACACACTACATTTGGATTCCACAATTTGAACACAATGAAGTCTAATCTGATTAATCTGATGATAGAACAAAAAAAGAGGATGGGTAGAAAAACTTATTAGATACCATGGAATCCGGTATCTAATAAGTTCTACCTACTATTGGATTTGAACCAATGACTCCCGCCGTATGAAAGCAATACTCTAACCACTGGGTTAAGTAGGCCATTTATCACCACAAAAAGGGTCTCCATCACTTCGATGGATTATAGGTAAATTTTGTTTTCTAAGCAATAGAAATCTTTTACCAGTAAACGTAAACGTATCAGAGAGTTATCATGTGGGATTAGGGGATACCCTTCTTGACAAGAAATTGTCTCTATGTTAAAATAGTTATGACAAGGGCTATAGCTCAGTTAGGTAGAGCACCTCGTTTACACGTGCGCCAATGCTTTTCAAGGGAGCCAATTATGCAATGACCATAATTGATCTTTTTTAGAAGTCGATGTCTTACTCCGTAGATTCGAGAGAACAAGAGAAAAATAGCCTGACAAATATTTGGTTTGATCCGATTCAGGTGCGAATTCCGGTGCCAAATCAAATAGAACCTGCCATTGTAAGGTCAATGCCAGTCCATTCAATGCCAGGCATAATGAGTATAAGGATCTCACAAAAGAACCTCTTTTCGTCCTATGAGCTTTGAGGTGTATGAAGTCTCATATTGTACTCTTGCAGCGGAGCGATAGAGACTGCATTTCACTTAGGTTGATCTAGGCCGAAGGCAGACCTAAATCAAGGTCACCCTTCTTTTAAACACTTTGGTATTGCTCCTATATCAGGATACAAATAATGAATCAGAGCACATGGAGCCATCTCATTATCTTCTTATCTTTCTGTAAAGAAAAATATGGTGAACTAACTGATCTTTACATCAGTTGATGAAAGAGCCCAATGCAACAAAATGCATGTTGGGTCTTTGAAACAGTTCGAATCATTTCGATAATAATAAGTTTTATCTGTTTTACCGAGAAGGTCTACGGTTCGAGTCCGTATAGCCCTAATACATTCCTTTTTTGTTTTGTATAGAAATTTGATTAGTAGTAGGAACAATAAAAGAAACACAATAATTCATTCCAACGGACCCAAT